TAAGATAATTTAATTAAATATTATATGTTGACAAAAATTTACTTAATTAGTTGGGTACATAAAAATTATTAGATAAATTTGTCAAGAGAATAAGGGGGGGTAAGGAGGGTCCTTTTTAATAATAATATCAGTATGTATATAATATATAATTCACTTATATCCTAAATAAATTAATATATAAATATAATGAATAAGACACTAATAATGATATTATTGAAAATTGATTAATTAAATATATGTGATTTAGTTGTTTGTTTTAAATATTTAGTTCATTATTGATAATTACTATATATATATTAATTTCAATTTATTTATATTCTTATTTTAGATTTATATATTAATTATATATACACTGCTTTTATTTCAAACGATACTGATAGACTAATTAATTATATATTTAATTATTGGACTAATTCTATTTAATCTTATAATATTAATGTCATATCTTTAGTATATTTATTATAATAAATACTTAGTATAAGATTTTAAAATTATATTAATAATTAACGAATAAATTGAGTATTGGGGTCTGTGTTTGTGGTAAATTGAACTAGCTGGTATACTGAATAATGAGAATTTCATGTTGTTTTTATTCAATAATATAAAGGAATGTGTAAAATATCAAAGAAAAAATAGGATTATCACGGTTTTAAAATTACAATTTATTTTAGTATGGGTTATTTATATAATTCTTTGTTTTTATTATAGTTATTTGTATTTAAATATCGTGTGATAAATTCAGTGTTATTGTTGATTTTATTTATTGTTTAAATATATTGAATATTTATGTTGTTGGATTTATAAATAATACTTTTAAATATCTTGTTTATTTGTTAGGCTATTTATAGTGATATGTTTTATAGATTGATTTGCTATGTGTTTATTTAGATTATTAAGTAAATACAAGATGAAGGTTTATATGAGAAATCTGGAGATAAAAATCTAGAGATAAAATCTAGAGATAAAAATTTAATTTTTGTGGTGTATGAGCACAAAAAGTTTTCAATTTTTAGGAATAGTGTTAGAATCTATCAAAAATTTATTTTATTAGTATAAAAAGTATGATTGTCTTCCAAACAATTGGTTTAAATTAAATTAAATAAAGTATATTTATATAATATGGTGTATGGGCATATAAAGTTTTGATCTTTAAGGAAAAGGTTCAAGTCCTTTTTTTGTAAAGAGTTTTAAGTTAGTTTAAACTGTAAATTTTCAAGGTTTATAATAAATATAAATGTATTTAAATTCTGTATGAGGTGGTCGAAATAGTAGTCGGTAGATTGTAAATCTATTAATAAGTAGTTTACTTTCTCATGGTTTTATATTTTATTTAAAATATTAAATTGCAAATTTAAAGAAACATGATTATGTTAAAACTTAATATAGAATTATTGATAGAGTAAGCTAAAATAAAGCTGTTGGGTTCATACCTCAAAAATGGATGTTGTGGTCTCTCTATTATTGATATATTAAAAAATTTGACCTTAGTTTGATTTTTAATTGTTGTGATTTTATACATGTTAGGTTTTATGAAAATATATTCGTTTTTTATAAAGATGTATATATAAATTTATAGTGTTTAATATAGTTATAAAATATGTACTTATTTTTTTATATTGTTATGTGATATATATTATAATTATATTTATAAAATGTTCAGTATATATAATTATACAATAAATGAAAGTTTTATATAGAAATCGCATTTGATAATTGGTTAAATTTGTGCCAGCATCTGCGGTTATACAAATAATTAAAATTAAGAATTTTTGGTTAAAATTAAAGTAATAATAAAATTAATTTTTGAAAATTGTTATGATTAGTTTTTAGGTAAAATTTTTAGATTGATTAGTTTCTCTTTTTTTTCTTTATTATTAATTCTTTGAAAATTCAATTATAGACTAGGATTAGATACCCTATTATTTTGATTTATAAAAATTGGTAATACCTAAGTATTATGAAAATATTATTATTATTATTATATTAATATTATATTATTTAAAACTTAAAAGGTTTGGCGGTTTTACATATCCAGTTAGGGGAGTTTGTTAATTGATTTGATGATCCTCGTTTTAAACTTACTTTTTTTTGATATATTTATATATACAGTTTGTATATTGCTGTCGTTAGTTTATGTTTTGAGAATTATTAAAAGACTAGGAAATGTATTGATTTTTATGTTAAGTCATAATGCAGCTAATAAAAAAGGTTTAATGAACTACTTTAATAAATTTTGTTAAATATCCGGATATTAGAAATTATATTTTATTAGAAAGGTGGACTTAATAGTAAATAATAATTAGTGTGTATTATTGAATTTGGTTTTGTAGAGTGTACATATCGCCCGTCACTCTTGTTAGTAAGATAAGATAAGTCGTAACATAGTAGAGGTAGTGGAAATTGTTTCTGGAATAAAATTATTACAAGAATTAACATAAAGTAATGTATCTCACTTACGTTGAGAAAATATTTAATTATTAATTATTTTTGAAATTTAATTTTATTTTGAATAAATTATAATGTTAATATAAAAAGTTTGTTATTATTTAGTATATAGTTGGGAAAATTTTATTGTTTTGTACTGAAAAGGATATAATAAGTTTGTTTTATTATAGTAAAAATTAGATTTTGTATCTTTTGCATAATAGTTTAATAATATAATTATTTGATAATTATTTCTCGAAATAGAAGGATTTATATATTAGATTTTTATTTTAATTATATGATAATTAAAGTAAAATTGTTTGTTAACGTGGTATAGTTATATAATTAATAATATATGGTAGTGAAACGCTATTCGATTTTTAAGATAGCTAGTTTATTATTATATCATTTTAGTGAATGTTGGAATAAATTATTTAGGTAAATTATTTTTATATATATATTGGGGGATAAGCTTCTTATAAGTTAGTGAGATTAATTATTATTTTATTTGATATTAAAGTTGAATTAATAGTTCTTTTTATATTTATAATAATGTTAAAATTAAATAAATTATTTAATCTTTATTATATTAAGATAGTAAATTATTTTTAATTTTTTAAAATTAAATATAATGTTAAAATGAGTATTGTGTTAATGTATATATATAATAATTAATATATTTAATTTAATTAAAAATTATTAGTGAGGTATATAATAAAAATTAATTAAAATAAAGGAATTCAGCAAATATTAATTTCGCCTGTTTATCAAAAACATGTCTCTTTGAAAATTTAATAATAAAGAGTTTGGCCTGCTCAGTGAGATTTTTAACAGCTGCGGTATTATAACTGTACTAAGGTAGCATAATAATTTGCCTTATAAATTAAGGCTAGAATGAATGGTTTGACGAAAATTATACTGTCTCTATTTTAATTAATAGAAATTAATTTTTATAGTGAAAAAGCTTAGATAATTTAAAGGGACGAGAAGACCCTATTGAGCTTTATATTAGTTATAATAAATAATAAAAATATAATTTATTTGGTTAAATTAGTATTATATTAATAATATTTATTATGTTTAATTTTGATTGGGGTGATCAAGGAATAAAGTGGATATTATTTAACTTCCTTAAAATTTAATTTTTTTAGAATAATTAACCAATGATATTGCTTATATGATAAGTTACCATAGGGATAACAGCGTAATTTTTTTGGAGAGTTCATATTAAAAAAAGAGATTGCGACCTCGATGTTGGATTAAAATAACCATAAGGTGAAGAGGCTTTATTTGGTGAATCTGTTCGATTTTAAAATTTTACATGATCTGAGTTCAAACCGGTGAAAGCCAGGTTGGTTTTATCTTTAAATTTAATTTTATTTAATTTAGTACGAAAGGATTGATTACAATTAATTTTATTTTAATTAATTAGAATAAATAAATATAAAGTTGGCAGAAATATGTGAATAATTTAGAATTATTTTATAAAAGGAAAACTTTTACTTTATAATTTTAGTATGAATAATCATGTTAAGATGGCGGAGTTAGTGTGAAGAACTTAAGATTCTTTTAGGAAAATTTTTTTTTATATTTTCTCTTAATAATGTTTGTAGAGTTTATTTCATATATTATTTCATGTATTTCAGCTTTATTAGCGGTTGCTTTTTTTACTTTATTAGAGCGCAAAGGGTTAAGATATTTTCAATTACGTAAAGGTCCTAATAAAGTTGGGCTTATAGGTTCACCACAACCTCTTGCTGATGCAATTAAGTTGTTTAGAAAAGAATATATTAAACCTATCATAATTAATTTTCTTCCTTTTTTGATTTGTCCTCTTTTGAGATTATTTTTTGCTTTATTTTTATGATTACTATATAGAAGTTATTTTGTTGTGGCTTTAGGGGGAATAAGAATAATATTATTTCTTTGTTTATCTAGGATTGGGGTTTATTCAGTGATAGGTGCAGGTTGGTTTTCTAATTCTAAATATGCATTGTTAGGTGCTGTTCGAGCGGTTGCTCAGAGAATTTCATATGAAGTTAGAATATCTTTAATTTTAATAAGGTGTTTATTAGTTGTTGGAAGAATTAATTTAATAAATTTATTGAAGTATCAATATATATGTTGAATTTTTTTTATTAACTTTTTTATGTTTTTAATATGGGTTGTGTCTAGGATTGCTGAAACTCATCGAGCCCCATTTGATTTTGCTGAAGGGGAATCAGAGTTAGTTTCTGGGTTTAATGTAGAATATGGGTCAGTAGGATTTGCTTTATTATTTATGGCAGAATATGGTAATATTTTATTTATAAGTTTTTTATCAAGAAGTTTATTTTTAGGAGGGGGGGTTATTATTATAACATTTGGATTTAGAATATCATTAATAGTTAGATTTATAGCAGTGTTATTTATTTGAGTTCGTGCAAGATATCCTCGTTATCGTTATGATTTACTAATATATTTAATTTGAAAAAGATATTTACCTTGTGTATTGATAATTTTGGTTTTTATAGCTTTTTTTTGTAAAATTATATGTTATTTTAGTTAATCAAGAAATAGTTTAATAAAAATAATAACATTGGAAGTTATAGATTAAAAAGTAAATTTTATTTTTTGATATGGGTTTAATAATAATTTTTTCAATTGGTTTTTCTTTAATTAGAATGTTAATTATTTTAATTCAACCTTTAAGATTGGGGTTTATAATTATAATAATTAGAATTTTTATGAGGGTTTCAATTTCTTTTTTTATTTATTCATGATATGGATTTATATTGTTTTTGGTGTATGTAGGGGGTTTATTAGTAATATTTATATATATTGTTAGTTTAATTCCAAATTTAATTTTTTTTTCTAAAGGATTACTGGTATACTTTTTAATATTAATATTAGGATTTTTTATAATAAATTTATATAGAATACTTAAGTATATTGATTTTAGGGTAATAGAAGTAACTTATATGGAGATAAAAATTTTAAGGATGGGTATATCAAGGTTTGTAATAAGAGATTATAATTTTATAAGTTATGTATTTTTAGGTATTTTATTATTATTAATTTTAATTAGAGTAGTAAAAATTTGTTATTATTGTGAGGGTCCACTACGAGTTTTTAAATATAAATATGCTTAGTTCATTACGAAAAACACATCCTGTATTACAAATTATAAATGGAGCATTAATTGATTTACCTTCTCCAGTAAATTTATTTATTTGGTGAAATTTTGGTTCTTTATTAGGGCTTTGTTTAGTTATTCAAATTTTAAGAGGTTTATTTCTTGCTATACATTATACTTCGTGTATTGAATATTCATTTGACTCAGTTGTTCATATTATACGTGATGTAAACTATGGATGAGTATTACGTTATATTCATGCTAATGGTGCTTCTTTTTTTTTTATTTGCTTATATATGCATATTGGTCGGGGTCTATATTATGGGTCATACTTAAATATTTATACATGAAATGTAGGGGTATTATTATATATTTTAGTAATATTAACAGGATTTGTAGGGTACGTATTACCTTGGGGTCAAATATCATTTTGAGGGGCTACAGTTATTACTAATTTAGTTTCTGTTGTTCCTTATATTGGTGAAATTTTAGTTTATTGAATTTGGGGGGGATTTTCTGTTGATAATGCAACATTAAGTCGATTCTTTTGTTTTCATTTTTTATTTCCGTTTATTATTATAGGGTTAGTTGTATTACATTTTTTATTTTTACATGAAACTGGGTCAGTTAACCCTTTAGGGTTAAATAGGGATTTGGATAAAATTCCTTTTCATCAATATCATAGGTTTAAAGATGTATTGGGATTTTTAATAATGATATTCTTATTAGTTGAATTAAGATTATTATTTCCTAATTTGTTGGGAGATGCAGAAAATTTTATCCCTGCTAATCCTTTAGTTACTCCTATTCATATTAAGCCTGAGTGATATTTTCTATTTGCTTATGCTATTCTTCGTTCCATTCCTAATAAATTAGGAGGGGTAGTAAGGTTAGGAATATCTATTGTTATTTTATTTTTTGTTCCTTTATTTCATATTAGAGGGTGTACTGGATTAAGATATAATTTTTTATCACAATTCTTTTTTTGGTATTTAATTGGGGTGTTTTTTATTTTAACATGAATTGGAAGGTGCCCAGTTGAGTACCCTTATGAAATAATTGGACAAATTTTTAGGATTATATATTTTGCTTGTTTTTTGATTCGTCCAATTATAGATATATTATGAATAAGTATTTTAGAGTATTAGGTTATATTGGATAAAGAGAGGTTTTGAAAACCTTTTGTAAGTGTTCGATTCACTTATAATCTTGAAAAAAAAGTTATAAAAATAGTGATATTTAATTTTGGTTTACAAGACCAATGTTTTTTTAAACTATTATAACATTTATGATTATAAATAACGGATTATTAATTGGAAGATACATATATGTATGTGGGTTAGTTGTTTTAATTTTTCAATGGAAACATATTTTAAATATATTATTAGGATTTGAAGTGTTGACATTAAGGGTGATTTTTATATTTATATTTTCTTGAAGATTTATTAGGTTTAATTTATATTTAGTAATAATACTAATTGTATTTAGAGTGTGTGAAGCTACATTAGGTTTATCATTATTAGTAAGATTTATTCGTTTACATGGAAATGATTACGTAAAAAGATTAAGAATGTATAAATTATAGGAATTCTGTTTAGATTTTTTTTTTTATTTTTTTTTAATAAAAAGTGGAATTGAGAGTTGCGTTTTTGATTTATTATGATTTTTAGGTTTTTATTTATAAAAAATTTAATAGTTGATGGAGGAGTTTATATATATTACTTTTATTTAGATTATGTGTCTAGTATTTTAGTATTATTGAGATTGTGAACAAGGGGGTTAATATTATTATCTAGTTATTATTCTGTTAAGATTAATAATAATAAAATTGTTTATTTTTCTTTTTGTGTATTAATACTTTGTTTTGTTATTATTTTATTTTTTGTTGTTGAAAATTTATTATTATTTTATTTATTTTTTGAGGTATCATTAATTCCAACTCTTTTATTAATTTTGGGGTGAGGGTATCAGCCTGAGCGGTTACAGGCTGGGATATATATAATGTTATATACTGTTAGTGCTTCTTTGCCTTTATTATTATGTATTTTAATAATTGGTTATCGTGAGGGAATTTATAGTATGAATATATTTATGTTATTATGATTAAATGATATAAATATATTTTGATTTTTTGGTTTATTACTTGCTTTTTTAGTTAAATTGCCAATATATTTTTTTCATTTATGGTTGCCTAAGGCTCATGTTGAAGCTCCTATTTCTGGTTCTATAATTTTGGCTAGAGTTTTGTTAAAATTAGGGGGATATGGCTTTATGCGGTTTCTAATATTATTTAATTTTGTGGTTGGTGATTATATAAAATTATTGGTGGTTATTTGTTTATGAGGAGGAATTTTAACTTCTATTATTTGTGTTGGGCAGAGTGATATAAAAAGGTTAATTGCTTATTCTTCAATTGGTCATATAGGTGTAATGTTGGTTGGTTTATTAAGAGGGTTTATTGTTGGTTGAGAAGGTGCTTTATTAATAATAATTAGTCATGGGTTATGTTCTTCTGGTTTGTTTTGTGCGGGGAATTTAATTTATGAAAAGATGAATAGACGAAGGTTATATTTGTGTGGGGGAATAATTAATTTTAATCCTATAATAAGGTTATTTATATTTCTTTTGTGTATTTGTAATATGGGAGCCCCCCCTTTTGTGAGGTTAATGAGAGAGATTATGCTATACATTTCTATATATATATATAGATTTATTTTATTATTTTTTGTGATTATTATGGTATTTATAGGTGGGTTATATAATTTGTTATTTTATGTAGTGTTACATCATGGGCAGATTATAAGATTTATAAAAGTAGTAGTGGTTATAAAAAGAAGTGAAAGTTTATTATTAGTTTTACATATTATTCCTTTATTAGTATTTATTCTTAATATTGGGTATATAAGAAAAGTTGTTTTTTAGGTGAAGTTAGTTTATATAAAATATTAAGTTGTGGGCTTAAAGAAAAATTTTAATTTTACTTTACTATGAATAAAATTAAAATTGAGTTTTTTTTTAGCTTGTTATTATTAAGGTTTTCTTTTTGTTTTGTTATGTTTTTTATATATTTAATATTAAATAATTGTTGTTATATTATTTCTTGAGAAATTTTTAGGATTATAAGTTTATTTGTTGAGTTAGATATTTTGTTTGATTGGGTAAGTTGTAGATTTGGTAGGCTTGTATGTTTAATTTCTAGTTCAGTATGTATTTTTAGAATTAGATATATAAAGGGGGATATTAATAAAAATCGATTTATAATGGTATTAATATTGTTTGTATTATCAATAAACTTTTTAATTTTTATTCCTAGGTTTATTAGGTTGATTTTGGGTTGAGATGGGTTAGGTTTAGTTTCATTTTGTTTAGTAATTTATTATCAGAATAATAAGTCTTTAAGAGCGGGAATGTTAACTGTTTTAATAAATCGGGTTGGAGATTGTTTTATTTTAGGTGGTATTAGTCTTATAGTTTTATTAGGACATTGAAATTATTTATGTATTTGGTATTTTTTATTGTTTTGATGTATGTATTTTTTTGTTGTGGTAGCAGGTATAACTAAGAGAGCTCAAATTCCTTTTAGAAGTTGACTTCCGGCTGCTATAGCAGCCCCTACTCCTGTTTCTGCATTAGTTCATTCTTCTACTTTAGTAACAGCTGGGGTTTTTTTAATAATTCGGTTTTATTATTGTTTGAAGAATGTAGATAATTTTAGAGAGTTTATTATTTTTATTTCTATTATAACTACTTTTATATCAGGGGTGTGTGCTATTTATGAATTTGATATAAAAAAAATTATTGCTTTATCAACTTTGAGACAATTAGGGGCGATGATAATATCTTTAGGTATAAATATGCCTATACTGGCATTGTTTCATTTGTATACTCATGCTATATTTAAAGCTTTATTGTTTTTATGTGGGGGGAACATTATTCATTGTTATAATGGAATGCAAGATATTCGATTAATTATAGGTGTAAGTTATAATTTGCCTTTAACTAGAGTTGTAATAAATATTTCTAATATAGCTTTATGTGGATTTCCTTTTTTAGCAGGGTTTTATTCTAAGGATTTAATTATTGAGAAAATAATGAGAAGAAATATAAATTTTTTTTTGAGGTTATTTGGGTTATTTGGAGTATGCTTAACTATACTATATAGACTTCGAATAAGTTTATTTATGATTTGAGGAAATGTTAGAAGAGTGGTTTATTTAAATATAAAGGATAATGATGTTTATGTAATTGTTTCTATGTTGATTTTATCTTTTGGGGCAATATTTGGGGGAATTATAATTCAAAGTGTAATTATGAGATTTAATGAAGTAATTTTTTTACCTTTATTTTATAAAATGATAGTTATGATATTATTGTTTTTATCATTGTTAGTGTCATTAAGAGTTTGAGTAAGGATTAGTAGAATTTATGTTAGTAATATTTTTGTTTGATTTAATAGAAAAATATGATTTTTGTCTTCTTTGAGAGGATACCCCTTTTTATTGATAATAAAAAATATTACTAATATTAATTTAAAAGTAGTTGATATAGGTTGATTGGAAATTATAAGAGGGCAAGGAATTTTTTTATTGGTAAGAAAAATTATATTTTTTATAGAACGTTGAATAGTAGTAATATTTAATATTTATTTAATTATTATTGTTATTTTTATTATTATATTTTATTTAAATAGCTTAATTAGAAGAGCATAACGTTGAAGGTGTTAAAGTGGTATTTTTACCTTTAAATAAGATATAAGTAAATATTTATATTTATCTATTGATGGTTATCAGAATATAGGGTGATTAAAAGGGAGAAAATATATCCTTGGATAATGGCAATACCAATTTCAAAGATAAAATATCCAGTTTGGATTATGATTACAATTGGTGTAGATATAATGGATATGTTAATTAAAGAAAAAGATAATAGATTTCCGATGAGAGTTAAAATAATATGACCAGCTCTAATATTTGCAGCAATCCGAATTGCTAGGGTAATAGGTTGAACTGTGATTCTTACTATTTCAATTAATGGGAGAAATGGAATTAGAAAAGAGGGTGTTCCAGAGGGTAATAATGATGCTATAGATGAATATATATTATTTTGGTATGAAGATATCATTAATCTTAATCATAAAGGAAATGATAAAGAAAATGATATTGCTAGGTGGGTAGTAGTTCTAAATACATATGGAATTAACCCTATTAAGTTAAAATTAATAATTAGTAAAAATAATGATGAAATAATTAAGGAAAATCCACCTATATTTATTCTGAATGAACGAGTAATTTGAGTATTAATAATTTGTTTAGGAATTATTATTGATGAAGTTATTTTTGAAGGATAAATTCAGAATGTTGAGTTAATAAAAAAAAGGGATCAAATTGATAAAATTCAGGTTAGTGAATGAAGGGATATGGTTGTGGAGTTATGATCATCAAATGAAGAAAAAATATCTATTATCATTTTATCATTTATAATTAATTTTTTTTATATTTTGTTGTTTATTACTTATATTATAATTATTAATATTATTTCATCATATAATAGATGAATTAAGATATATTAAAGTTCAAAATATGGAGAATAATATTATTCAATTTAATGGAGATAATTGAGGCATGTAAAAAGTACTATTAAATATAGTGATTTAAATTTGACAAATTTATGTTATTTGTTAACTAACTTTATATTAATTAATTATATTATTAAGTCATTTATTGAATGAATTTATATTTACAATTTCGATAGTGATTGGTATAAAAGAATGGTTTGCCCCGCAGATTTCTGAGCATTGCCCATAAAATAGTCCTGGTCGATTAGAAAATATGTTTAATTGATTAAGTCGACCAGGAATGGCATCTACTTTAACACCTAATGATGGGACGGCTCATGAGTGGATTACATCAGATGATGAAATAATTATTCGTGTATTAGTTTTTATAGGTATAATTAAATGATGATCTGTTTCTAAAAGTCGAAAAGAGCCAATATTTAGTTCATTTGATGGGATTATATATGCATCAAATTCAATATTTATGAAATCTGAGTATTCATATCTTCAATACCATTGATGTCCTATAGCTTTGATAGTTAATAGAGGATTAATGGATTCATCTAATAAGTAAAGAAGTTTTAATGATGGGAGGGCTAAAAATAATAGAATAATTCTTGGAATAATTGTTCAAATTGTTTCAATTTTTTGTCTTTCAGAGATTATTAGTGATGAAAATTTATTAGTTATTAGTAGGATTGTGATATATATAACTAAAGTTAAGATGATTGTTAAAATGAATATGGTGTGATCATGGAAAAAAATTAGTTGTTCTATTAAAGGAGAATTTGCATCTTGAAATCCTAGTTGTCCTCATTGGGTCATAAATTGTATTAAATAAATAGAGCTCCTGTTTCTATTTGATTATGAAAATCTACAGGTAAGCGATTATCTCATTCTAATGATGTGTTAAGATGGTTAGATCAAATAATTGTTCGTTGGGAAATTAATCTTTCTCATACAATAAATATAAAAAATATAATAGATGTTAGAGATAGGAGAGATCCTATAGATGAAAATATATTTCATTTTGTATATGGATCGGGGTAATCAGAATATCGTCGAGGTATACCTGCTAATCCAAGAAAATGTTGGGGGAAGAAAGTAATATTTACACCTACAAATATTATATAAAAGTGAGATTTTGTATATTGTTGATTAAGTGATAATCCTGTAATAAGGGGGTATCAGTGATTGAATCCTGCAAATAATGCAAATACTGCTCCTATAGAAAGTACATAATGAAAATGGGCTACAACATAATAAGTGTCATGTAACATAATATCTAGAGATGAGTTAGATAGTACAATTCCAGTTAATCCTCCTGTTGTAAATAAGAAAATAAATCCTAGAGATCATAATATTGGGGAAGAGTATTTAATAGGTGAACCATAAATTGTTGCTAATCATCTAAATACTTTAATTCCTGTGGGGATAGCAATAATTATAGTAGCAGCTGTAAAATAAGCTCGAGTATCTACATCTATTCCTACGGTAAATATGTGATGAGCTCATACAATAAACCCAAGAAGGCCAATAGATAGTATTGCGTAAATTATTCCTAGTCTCCCAAATGTTTCTTTTTTTATTGAATAGTGGGATACAATGTGAGAAATTATTCCAAATCCTGGTAGGATTAAAATGTAAACTTCTGGGTGACCAAAAAATCAAAATAAATGTTGATATAGAATAGGATCTCCTCCTCCTCTTGGGTCAAAAAAAGTTGTATTGAAGTTACGATCAGTAAGAAGTATAGTAATGGCACCTGCTAATACTGGTAAAGATAGTAGAAGAAGAACTGCTGTAATTAGAACAGATCATACAAATAGTGGAAGACGTTCTATTTGTATCCCTTCTCATCGTATATTAATAATAGTTGTGATGAAATTAATAGCTCCTAAAATAGAGGAAATACCTGCTAAATGAAGGGAAAAAATTGCTAGATCTACAGAAGGACCTATATGGGCTAAATTTCTAGATAATGGAGGGTATACAGTTCAACCTGTTCCTGCTCCTCTTTCTACTGCTGCTGAAGTTAATAGGAGAGTTAAAGAGGGGGGAAGTAACCAAAATCTTATATTGTTTATTCGTGGGAATGCTATATCTGGAGCTCCTAATATTAAAGGGACTAATCAGTTTCCAAATCCTCCAATTATTACGGGTATAACTAAAAAGAAAATTATTACAAAAGCGTGGGCAGTAACAATAACGTTATAAAGTTGATCATCATTTAGTAAAGATCCAGGTTGTCCTAGTTCTGTTCGAATTATTAATCTTAATGATGTACCTAGTAAACCTGATCAAATTCCAAAAATAAAATATAATGTACCAATATCTTTATGGTTTGTTGAGAATATTCATCGCATATATTATTATAGGAATAAAAATAATTGTTCTTATTATATTTAAACATATAATTGATTTTGTAGTTATTTTTATTTTATTAATATTAAGTAAAAAGAATGATTTAATTATTATTATTATTGTTAGATTTAAATAGAAATAAAGACTAATTAGAGTTGATATAAATAAAATTAATGGTAATATTAATATATTTAATTTTGTTATTATATATAAAATTATTAATTTTGATAGAAATCCTATTATTGGAGGTATTCCTCCAAGAGATAAAATTAATATAATAATAAAAATGTTTTGTTTATTTATATTGTAATTTTGTTCTGTAAGAGAATATGTTGAATGATTGGAATAATAATTTATATTGATGAATAAAGGAAAAATGATTATTCTATAAATTAATAAATATAAAAATATTAAAGTGTTATTGATTGAGCAAGAACATAATATTCATCCTAAATGGGAGATAGATGAGTAAACTATGATTATTTGTAGTCTAGATTGATTAATTGCTTGAATTCTTCCTAAAATAGCACTTGTTAATGAGCATATAATGATAATGATATAATTAAAATTAATAAATGATAATATAAATAGAGGAGCTAGCTTTTGTCAAGTTAAAATTAGATATAGTGTTATTCATCTAATATGTTTACATATGGCAGGTAACCACATGTGGAATGGTGATCTTCCTAATTTAATTAATAAAGATAGTATTATAATTGATGATATAAATGTATTATTAAATATAGAAAATGTAGAGAAAGAATATAAATATATAATAATTATTGTTATAATAAATAATGATGATCTAAGTCTTTGAATGATGAAATATTTTATTGAACTTTCAATTTCAAAATTTTTAGTTTTAATATTTATTAATGGAAGAATGCCTATTAAATTTAATTCTAATCCTATTCATATTATTAATCAATGTGAGGATGATAGGGATATAATTGTACCTAGAATTATTATAATTATAAATATAAAATTAGAAGGAAAAAATTTATTATTCATAAAGAGTAGGACAATTATGAATTGCTCAAAATAAAGTTAGCAGCTTTATTATATAACATTATTACTCTTATATTCAATTTAATGATCCTTGGTTTCACTCATGAAGTAAGCCTAAAATTAAAATTAATAGGAAAATAATTGAAGATGATGTATAAGTAATTGAAGGTGAAGTTAAAATATTAATTACTATAGGTATTAGGAGAATAATTTCAATATCAAAAATTAGAAAAATAACTGCTAATAAGAAGAAACGTATAGAAAATGGGGAGCGAGTGTATCATGATGGATCAAATCCACATTCAAAAGGAGAATTTTTTTCACGATCTTTTGAAGATTTAATTATAATTATATTTCTAATTATTATTAGTAAAAAGTTTAATAGGATTAAAAAAAGGGTGAAGAAAATAATTGAATTCATAAGTATAGAAGATTTATATCTCTTATGGTTTATAACATCAATATAATCCGTTCATTCCGGCGCTATACTTCAATGAAGAAATGTAGATTTCAATTTTTTAATTAACAGTTAAATGCCTCTATTTTGGCTTTTCACTGGAAAACAAGGGTAAAATAATACCTAATTATGGGTCGAAACCATATATGAAAATTCATTTCTTGATTATATGGTATTAAATAGATAAAATTCTATTTCTTTTTAATTGCAAGTTAAATTTTCTTTATAAAATATAATACCATTAAGGATTAAAAAAATCATTATCTAAATTAAAAGTTTAGTGCTTAAAATTTCAGCCACTTAATAGATTAATTATGGTTTAAGATCCTCATCAGTAAATAAAGGTGTATAAGAATAATCATACAACATCTACAAAATGTCAATATCAAGCTGCTGCTTCAAATCCAAAATGGTGAGTAGAGGAAAAATGATTTATAATAATTCGAATTAAACATATAAAAAGAAATGTAGAACCAATAATTACATGAAGTCCATGAAATCCTGTTGCTACAAAAAAAGTTGAACCATAAATTCTATCTGAGATAGAAAATGATGCTTCAATATATTCTATTATTTGTAAAAATGTAAAATAAAATCCTAATGTGATGGTGATAGTTATAGAGTGAATAGCTGGATTTAATTTATTTCTTATTAGTGAGTGGTGAGCTCAGGTTACAGATACTCCAGAAGATAGGAGGATAGCGGTATTTAAAAGAGGAATTTGAAATGGATTTAATGGGTAAATATTAATTGGTGGTCAACAAGCTCCAATATCTGTATTAGGAGCTAGTCTTCTATGAAAGTAAGCTCAAAAAAAGGCAAAGAAAAAACAAATTTCTGATACAATAAATAGTATTATACCTCATCGTAACCCATTATAAACTTTAGTAGTGTGAAATCCTTGGAATGTTCTTTCTCGAATAATATCTCGTCATCATTGAATTATTGTTATAATTATTAATAAAAATCCTAATATTAGGAGGAGGTTTCCATAATTATGAAATCATGAGGATAGGCCAGTTGTTAAAAATAATGCACTTATAGATCCGGTTAATGGTCATGGTCTAAATTCAACTAAGTGAAAAGGATTTCGGGTCATATATAT